GACTCTGATCATTAGTTCGTCCCAATCGCCGAAAAGACAATACCAAACCTTTCTTTTTATTGAAAGGTTTGGTACTCTTCTTTAAAATGAAAGGTTTGGTACTCTTCTTTCCGTTCGATGCTGTTCTACCCACTGATATTGTTTGTTAGACATTGGTCATATTAATATATGGGTCTCATATGGATGCTAGAGATCATCGTGAAGAGAAGAACCAATCGTATTATAGAATACGAGCACATCGTCTAACATGAGTATCAACTCAAAATTGATATTGGTCGGACATTCTCTCCCATTCAATTCATGTCAAGCACATTTGACAGAGGTATATGACAAATTGTTCGAGAGTTGGTTCTAAGTTGGTTATCGATCTTGCAACACTTTCATTTTCTGTCAGAGGTTGCCGTTAGTTCGTCGTCGGAACTTAGAAAGAAACTCTCTTCTTCTTGGAAGGAATGACCGTAGATAGAGACTGTCAATTGGTTCTTCTGGGGCGGACGTAGCCAAGTGGATCAAGGCAGTGGATTGTGAATCCACCACGCGCGGGTTCAATCCCCGTCGTTCGCCCATAAAGAAACGGATTGGATCCAATCCATCTTTGTCATTTTCAATTTCAAATGAACAAGAAGTATTTCTATCTATTGATATAGAATCAATTGAATTCTTAGTGGTTGACGCAAGCTCTTCTTTATGCCAATATTATATTTATATGTCATTCTATTCATGATCACCCAAAGTATATACTATAGATGAGATCTTTTTCGATACTCTATTTCAATAGATCCAATATGGTTTCGTTTCAAATTGGTAGAGAACAAATAGATATATAGATCTATGTACCTATATAGATAAATACCTATATTCTATCAATATTATAGAAAAAAATAGAATGGAAAAGACCGAAGTCATTGAATCTATTTAAGGATAGAGATCTATCAAAAACTATTTCATTATTGTAATGTAATTATTGTAAAAAAGGAATGAAACGACAAAAATTGAAATCCTGGATATTTAAATTGGAAGAAATACGAAGCTTTCAATATTTATTCAATTCATGGACCGAATTGAATTTGGTGAGATTGTTCACGAAAATAGTTTCCCATCGAGAACGTCTTATTAAGCTCTTTGACTCTCGAATTCTTAGTACGTTGCTTTTACGCGATCTACGTGGTTCAAGAAGCAATCAATCTTTGACAATCAAAGGTGTAGTACTACTTACATTACCAGTCCTTATATATCACGTGAATCAGAAAAGTATGATTGAAAGAAAAAAGTTCTATTCGATGAAACTCTTTCCTATACCTATAAACTATGCTGAACCTAGAAATGAAACATCGGAAGAATATTTCGAGTCTTTCAATAAAAATTTGTTGATCTTTCCGCATCTTTTTCTGTCTTTCCCAAAAGGGAGAAAGATATATCAAAGTCACTTGAGAAATTCGAAAGAGGACGCTTGGGTTCTCTCAAAAAGAAAAGTGTGTGTCATGCCTGCATATAATCAAATTGATTCTTGGGGTTCACGATGGTGGAAGAATTGGATCATAGAAGAGATTCTTCCTAGTTGGAAGATCCCTCAGGGATCAATAGCAAAAATTGAGATGTCATTGAAAGAGAAAGATGTGGAACATCTAAAGGTTTTTTTTGAATTCTATATTGATGATCTGATCCGCAAAGACTATGATTGGGAATATCATTTCGATCGTGTTTTTATGAGAAATAAGCAGGACACGATCGACTTGAGCTCGAAGCAGCAAGTCGAAATATTAGGTAATAATCTAATCTGTTATCTCATGTCCGCTTTTTGTGAAAAAATGCTATTCGAAGCGGAGGGTCCATTCAAGCAGCAGAAATCGAAATCAATTGTTGAATCGAATAATATTAAGCATTTCTCCCATCTTCGATTATCCTATCAAGAAAAATCAGAATGGGGACCGCGTTGGTGGAAAAAGAATATGTTTCAGATCTGGAATAGTTGGGGTGAATCTGATCAAATTATTGCAGAATCTTCCATTCTATTGAAAGAGAAAGGGTATCTCTCTTTCCAAAATTATGCTGAATTTTGGCAATTCTATAAAGATTCTTTTGTTAGTTGGGAGAAAGATCAGCAGAAATTGGAACTTTCGAAGGACATTTTAAAAGAGAAATTCATTCAGTTGAATGATGTGAACAATGATCAGCTTTTTAGCAAGATACAGAATTTATTGTTGGATATTCTATACAATTTCTCAGAATCTATTTTCATTAAAGTCAATCATTCTAGCCAATTGAAAAGATCTTATAATCGATCCATCGATCATTTCGATCCCATTAGTGAAAATTCAGAATATGGCACGAACATGAACAAAAAGGATGAGATAATCTCAGAGAATCAAAGACCGATAACTTGGGAGACTCATTCGGAGAGGGATGAGAAAGATATCGATTCGGAGATAGATTTGACTCTCAATTTCACTGAGAATGAGTATTGGGAACCTGAAAAAGATCTTTGTGAACGGATTTTCACAAATGGATATATAAATAAAACGGAGATCGAGCAACTAAAAGAAAGATCAATTCTTTGGGATCCTTCTTCTTCTATTCGAATAGAAAGAACAAAAATAAAATCAGATTTGTCCTCAAAGTGTCTCTCAGAAGATTCTCCGATCTATTGGACGAAAGAACTATTTACGGAAGATAAAAAGTCTATAACAGAGAATTTGTTTCCAAAGGAAAGGAAAAGATTCATCGAGAATTTCACAAAATCAATTCGTTCTTATTTTTTTGACATATTGTCAATAGATGAACCGTGCATGGGTTCTAGTGTTACTAAGAAGCCTATTGAAAATTTCAAATTATTGAAAGGGCAACAAGATGTTTTTTTCAGATATTTCAGGGGCTCAGAAAAGAATGGGATAATTGATCCGTGGAAGATAAGAACATATTTTCAAAATCCTTCCTCAAATTGTGCTATTTCATTAGATCCCGGATGTAATATGATTAGAAAAAATCAGAGGGATATAAACAAATTAAATTGTATTCTCTTTATGAACCGGAGTTTGTCTCGGAATCGATTTTCTTCATTCTGTGATCAAAACAAAGAACAATACATATTCCACAACAATTTACGATTTAAAAAAAGAGTTCTAAAAATAACAGATCAATTCGCTCTATTAATAACTAAGCCTAATCAGGTTTATGATAATACACTTGCTCCTGATATTGATTATCACGTGAATCAATTCTATGAACTGAACAAGAATAGATTCTTGGATCAGATCTTCAACCACAAGAATAAATTGAAGAATCAATCTTTATTGATCCTACTCAATATTACTGATAAAGAGAATGAATATTTAGATCGAATAATCGAAAAAGAATTGATCCAAATCTCTTCCAAAAAGGGTTCAGAAATAGGAACCCCTCTTAACAATTACAGAACTGAAACTTCAAATTGGTACAAATTGATTCGATATAAGATTCACGGGCATTTGAAAAATGCATTCAACAAATTATATTCAATGAACGGGTCCAGTCGCAATTTAAAGGATCAAATTCGAACAAATTGGATAGAAAATGAAAATTTGAATAATGTATCGAAAGATACAATTAACCGACATCCATCAAATTGGAGAAAAGGTCAAAAAGAATGGTTTGATCATTCTATTCTTCGAACTGATAAATGTATCAATCGGAATTTGAATGTGTACAAATGGTCCAATCAGACCGAATACTTGAAGAGATGTTCGAAACATCTTGTTTCTAAACAAAACGATTTGAAAATAGTGTTCGATCCGATTGAATCATGTGCTAATAGAGATTCAATTGGTTGGTCTGGAAGTCCCAACAAAAAAGATTATTCTAAGTTTTCTTTGATTGCTGAAAATACTGTGAAGATCTTTCTTTCTAAGAAATCCATTTCTCATTCGGCTATTTTCATTCCCGAGTTTTTCATTGATAAGTTAAAGGGTATGAATGATCAACTCTTCAATAAGTTGTTAAAATCAATTGGTGTTCGAATCGTTCATTTAAAAACATTCAAACCCTTTCTTTTGGATAACCATAATCTTTCACAAAGATCGAAATTCTTGATCGACGAAAGAACAGTAGCACAATTTTTCTATCATGAGATGCCGGTGAATCGATTTATTATTGACTTATTCGAGAATGAAAAGAATTGCATGGAATTGTTCGATAACACTGATTTTTCGACGATATCCAACGATCGAGACAACTGGTTGAATCCCGTAAAACTATCTAATCAAAGCTCATCGAGAGCTTCTTTTTACAAAGCAAATACACTACAATTCTTCGATTATTCACATCATCCTCGGTTCAATTATAAGAAAAGATTACCTTATTATATGGAAAGGATTCATACAAAAAATCATAATCTTACATATGGACAATTATTCAATATTTCGCCCATCCACAGCAATCTATTTTCTTTGTCCATTAGTGAAATAAGACCTGTTCACTTGGAGAAAGATACTATTTCACTTATAAAGTCACAAGTATCTAACATATTCTTACCTAAATATTTGCAACAAAGCGGTAACCAAACGTTTGTATCAATCTATGACTTGTACAAATCTTTCGATTTACTAACTCGATTGAATCCATTTGTTCATGATAAAATAGATATTTCCTCGATCGAAGAGATTTCTACAACGCCTTTAACGAGAGAACGAATAGCCAATTTCGAAAAAACTTCTTGTCAGCCCTTCTTAAATAGATCCGATTTAGAAGAAAACAACTTCGATCAGTACCTTAAGGGGGGTTTCAGTTCAAACATGGGTCTTATTCAAACTCAATCTTATCGAGATGATTTACTATCCGAAATCTTTCTAAAAAGAAAAGATAAGAACCAGGAAATGCTTCATCGGATTCGAGATCGGTTTGTAAAATCTAGTTCAACAGAAGGTTCAAAAAACAGAATTGAGAACAAAGCCATAGATAAAAGAAGCACCCTTTTCAATTTCTCTAAAGAGGAACGGAATCTCTTACCATTTTGTTCACCGCGTTTTAATGAACGTGCTAAGAAACAAGAGATGCATAGGATCTCTCAAATAGAGAGTCTTTTTAAAAAATGGGATTTGTTCCGAGCATATACGCCATGGCTCTTGACTTCTGCATGGTGGAAATATCTTGAGAATCTACTTCTAGAGACTTTTCCGGAGATATTGCTAAATAGCAGTGATCAACTTGTATCTATTTTGCATGATATTATGCATAAATCGAATCTATCGTGGGCAATTTCTCATCAATTATGGGCACTTCTACAATGTAATCTGAGAACCAATATCTTGGATAAGTTTTTTTCTTTATGGAATCTTTGTTCATTCAAGGAAATGATTAATCAAAAGAATGAGTCATCGGTTCTATCTATATGGGCACATCTGAGATTGCTGAATGCTCGGGAGTATGAATATTCGATCCTTATCCTTTTTTTCGTCCTTGGATATTTCGTTCTTCGATATTCTTTCGTTGTTTCCTCAGCCTTTATTGAGTTACAGATACACCTTGAACGCATCAAAGATTTAATGGATCCGTCATACGCGATCGAGTTGCAAAAACTGATGGATCATCCTTTGCCTGGTCTGCTTTTCTCTATGGATATAAGGGACATATCCATCTATTTTCTGGACGAATTGATCTATTCTATGAGGAATAGAAAGTTTTATTCACCTATAAGAAGAGAGTTGAACAGATCGTGCTTCAGCATGGATATCTCTGGAAAAGAGAGAGAATTACTAGTTCAGTTTCTAATAACAGAAAAAAACATCTCTCAATTTGGATCGAATTTGACTCACAGTCATAATTTCTTCAAGAATGAATTTGATTATCAAATCACTGAACAGCCGGGACTTATTTACCTGATCTATTTAGCCGACACTTATCAGAAAGATCTAATGAATCACGAGTTCGATCAATCTCGTTTAACAGAAAGATGGGTCTTCCTCGCTTTTTGTCGGAAGATTACCTCTTCACAAATCTTTAGGGGTTTGAACCTCACATTTCATGGAAAACCTTTCTCACTCCACTTAGGATCATCCCTTTCCAAAGGGATTTTACTGATAGGTCCTGCGGAAACCGGACGATCCTATTTGGTCAAGGGTCTAGCAGCAGACTCTTATGTTCCTCTGGTAAGAATATCCCTAAACAAGTTCCTGTATGACAAAGGTGAATATTCTAATTTCCTCGATATACGAAGTATGAATAATGTGGTGCAAAAAATGCACCAATTCAATCTCACCTTCGAATTGGCAAAAAGAATGTCCCCTTGCATAATATGGATTCCAAACATTCATGAACTGAATGTCAATTACTTAACTCACTTTTTCCTTGGTTTATTAGTGAACCATCTCTCTAGAGATGATGAGAAAGATTCTACTAGAAATCTTCTTGTTATTGCTTCGACTCATATTCCTAAAAAAGTGGATCCAGCTCCAATAGCTCCAAATCGATTAGACAGATCAATCAATGTTCGAATGCTTCCTATCCCACAACGACAAAAGGAATTTCCTATTCTTTTACGCAGCAAAGGGTTTGACTCGGAAAAAGAGTTGTCTTGTCCCAAGGAATTTGGATCTAGAACCATAGGTTCCAATGCACGGGATCTAGCAGCACTTGCCAATGAAGCCTTATCAATTAGTATTACCCAAAATAAATCAGTTATAGGCACTGATACAATTAGATTAGCTCTTTATAGACAAACTTGGGGTTTGCAATCTATAGATAATCAGGTTGGATCCGGTCAAAATTACGAAATACTTCCCTATAAGGTGGGAAAAGCTGTTATACAAAATACACTTAGAAGGAATTCTTCTATGAATCCTCTATCTATTAATAATGAATTATGGAAGAAAAGGTTTTCTTATTTGTCCAAATGGTATTTAGAACCTTCTATTGCTGGAACAACTATGAAGGAATTGACCATACTCCCCCATATTTTGGGTTGCTTGGCCGGATCAGCAGCTCGAGATTCCTGGTTTATATCGGGACAAAATAGAGAGAATTGGATTCCTCTCGATAGATTCGCTGAGCATGATTTCGATTTAGCTTCTGGTCTTTTAGAAAGTCTTCTGGTGGAGTTTCCATGGTTAGGAATATGCCGGGGTAAGCCTGATAAGAATCAAATCACATTTGCTCCTCAGCCCAAAACGAGAAATCATCTCAATGTGATGCGAAAAGGGGTTTATTCTATGGTCAATAAAATGTTTATATATAAAGAATATGAATTGAAGTTTCAACAAGAAACTCCCGGCGCAAAACAAATGGATGAAAAATTAGTCAATAACATAGTTTGGGCTCCTAGGATCTGGCGTCTTAGTTTTCTTCGCAGTAATCTATTTGATCGTACAAAAAGACCCAATGAATTGGGATTTTCGTATCAGTTCGGATTGTTTCAAGAGGAGCAGGCCAGTTACTGTAAAAGGGTTAGAGAGAATTTAGAGTCTCTCCAAAAAGGACCACATAAAAAGGGGTTTTATGTTCATGAGAGAAATCATTCTAACGCAAGACAAAAGAATCTACAACATATACAGTCTCAATTGGAAGATATATCATTACAAGAGCGGTTTGAAATAGGAATATTTCAATTTTCTATACAATATCAAATGCGATCTAAATCCTCTAATAAACCAATGTTCTTTCTAGGAAGACGATTTCTTTGGGATCCCACAGGTTTTCTATTTCAAGATCAGCACCTTGTGTTTTCACGTCGGGAATTTTTTGCAAATGAAGAAATGCTGAGAAGGCTTTATATTACTTACGGTTCAATAAGAAGACAAGAAAAACATCTCTTCCCTAAAAAAAGTATCCAAGGTGCTTTTCATAGATATAATTCAAAATTCATGACCAATTCGGTCATAAATTCGTGGAAACAATTGCCTCTTGCAGAAAAGGAACATATTGAGGCTTTCAAACGCATTCAAGCAATTGGTATCCGATTGAAACGTATACAGCCATATACTCCTACATTTCTATATCAACGTTGGTTGATTGAAAATCCGCAAGAAAAGGTTGATCGCTTCGAATTGTTAATTCATCGCCAAAGATGGCTTGAAACCAATAGTTCATTATCGAATGAATCTTTTCTTTATAATACTCTATCCGAGAGTTATAAATATTTATCAAATCTGTTCCTATCTAACAGAATGTTATTGAATCAAATGACAAGGACATTGTTGAAAAATAGATGGCTTTTTCCGAAGGAAATTGAACACTTAATTCATACAACAAAAGATAGATTTCACATATCTATTTTAGCCGGAAAAATCTGTCATCATCGATGAAAGGGCAATGAAATGAAGTAGAACGAAATTGACCGGGTAGTAGGGTCGTGGAAACAAATGAGAAGTTCTACATCTGCTTCGATTTCAGATCCTATTCGAAAATGAATCCTTTCTCGGTCTTGTCCAAGAATGGAAAGTATGTTAGAAGAAGAAAAAAGAAGAACAAAGAGTTGATAGATCTTGAATTTGAAGATAGATTCCTTATTCCGAGATCTCGACCGTGTAAGAGTGAGCATAGCAAGGAATATGAGCCAAGTCAATTTGATTGAACTTAATGAGGTATTCTCTACTATGCTTACCCCTTATTTCTTCGATTTTGGTTCTGGTACTCTTTTTTTTTCTTACACTTCCCATTCGGAAGAAAGGATCCCTTATTTGCCTATAGAGTCACAGGATTCAACATTGGTATAGTCGTTTAAGTTCGATCGCAACTCCCGGATCTTGCAAAACTTTAAGAGGGGTATATAGATTCTCCTCAATCTATGTCCTTAATTGCGTATACCTCATAATTAGTAAGAAACAAGCTTCATGCATTCTTTAATGGACATAAAAAGAAATAGAAACATTCCACCTGAGATTTGGTCTTTTTCATTTTTTCATTCAATTTCTCCCATATGTTCCTTTGTGGAATGTACTCCATCTGTTGGGTCACGGGGGGGGGGCATTTTCCCAGAAGTTTCTATTGATCTACCTGCATTTGTGTGATTCCTGTTGAGGTATCTACTCGGGGGATGGGTGCAGGGCGGACCATTTTGAAATGGACTTCTCCATTCATTAGATAGAGAAGATCGCCAAGATCTTGTGATCCACTGTCGAACCTATTCCAACAGCTTTAACTCATATCGTATATAGGGAATCGTCGGAATACTTCGTATCAACAGATATCGAATAAATCGATCTCGGTACATTGAGATAATCAATTAGATCCGATATTTGTTATTGAATTGCTCATTCAATAAGCATTCTCAATATTATGCCTTGAAGAGGACTCGAACCTCCACGCTCTTTAGCACGAGATTTTGAGTCTCGCGTGTCTACCATTCCACCATCAAGGCATCCCGAAAGTGAATCATATTCCATGAGTATGATATCTATATTACGATCATCTATCATTATAGATGGAATGTAGAATCTATGACAAAGATAGAGTATTGGGGTATTTATATCGATCGGTTATATAGGTCCAAGCCTAATATATCACCAACTTCTTTCGATTTTCATTATCCGGAGGATATTTCATATACATCAAAAATATGCACGATCGAACATCTTTTCTTTTTCGATTCAATAGAAGCCTAGAGAAGCGAACATGGTACCCAAATAATGATATGTCAAAAGCAGGTTCGATCATATGTGCGCATATATCGATTCCTAAATAGAATGGAACGACGTAGATATCTATCTACATACGTTCGAATGACCTTTTCCCATAATGAAAATGTATATAGCCCTATTAATAACCCTATTCTAGTCTAGAATGAACTTCTAATTCGATGATCAAGTTGATCTCATAATTAGAAGTTCATCTCAGAATCTCGGCCTATTCCCATTTTGGGCGGGACAAATCGACTAATTCTTCCGGATTGAACGAATAAATAGACCTTAAAATAAGGTATCCTGAGCAATTGCAATAATTGGGTTCATTACTATTCCCAGTGTAGTAGATGCTGTTACACATACAATCATACTCAATTCGATAGAATTTTTTGATATGAAAGAAGATGGAGATCTTCTATAATTTTGCACGTGAGGAGTTATTTCTTTGTTTCGCTCAGTCATTAATAACTTGATTATTTTTAGATAATAGTATATAGAAATAACGCTCATAAGGGGTCCTATCGAAACCAATAAATATGAGCCTGCCTGCCACCCGCACCAGAATAGATAAAGTTTTCCAAAAAAACCTGCTAATGGAGGAATACCTCCTAAGGATAGTAAACATAAAGCTAAAGAGAAAGCCGAAAAAGGATCTTTCGTATATAATCCTGCATAATCTCGAATGTTATCAGTTCCTGTGCGTAGACCAAATAATACAATGCAAGCAAAAGTTCCTAAATTCATGAAAATGTAGAACAGCATATAAGTTATCATGCTTGCATATCCATTCTTTGAGTCTCCAGCAATTATTCCAATAATGATATATCCAATTTGACCCATGGACGAATATGCAAGCATACGTTTCATGCTCGTTTGGGTAATAGCAATTAAATTGCCTAATATCATGCTAAGAATAGCTAATATTTCCAAAAGAAGATGCCATTCGTTCGATGAAAAGTAGAAAATAAGATCGAAAATTCGAGTGGCTAAAGCTGAAGCAGCTACTTTCGAAGTAACAGAAAGAAAAGCAACGACTGGAGTGGGAGAGTTAGAGTCGAAAAGAGGATCCCTCACTCCTTTCTCTCATTCAAAACCGTGCATGAGACTTTCATCTCGCACGGCTCCTAAGTGATAAAAAAAGAAGGACATAATCATCTTATTCCTTTTTCATTACCTTCCTCGCGTATGTATAAGACCGAATCGATTCAATTTATAGAAAAGGATTACTAATCCTTAACTTCCCGAGGAATCCTCCATCAGCGGTTCCCATAGTGAATCACTGACTTTCTCGATCTTTTTGACTTCGGTTCCGCAAGAACAAGTCAAAAAGATTGAGAAATAGAACCATCTGATTTTATTCGTTCTCAATAGCCATGAGATAATCATCTTAGGGTGATCTTTTTGTCGACGGATGCTTCTATTACACTCGTAGTCCTTGAAGGATGAAAACTGACTATGTAGCATTTACATCGAGAATGAAAGTATTGTATACGTCATTGGTCTGATCCTTTGTAAGAACTACCCGTAATAACTGACTTGCAAAATATCTCTGTTTATTCAAAGATATTAGTTATTTTTGACCTTGCTTTACCTTAATTGTTATTTCAACAAAAATCTCGCGAATAACTTTTGGTAAAAGTTATGCCTTAGCCCGAGTGGGGATAACAGTCTTTTTCTCTTCCGCATGTCCATAGAGTTTTTATAGATCTAAACATCTCTAAAAAAGATATATATCCGCTTATTATAGGGGTAATAATTCGTCGAACGAATCGCACTCCTTCATATACGTCAGGGGTCCATTGATGAAAAGGGACTAGAGAAAGCTTGAATCCAATTCCTACAGCTATGGATATGAGCGCAATCAAAATTCCTGGGGAGTTATACATTTGTGTATTTATGAGACCATTTACTACTTCTTGAAGCTCAATCTCTCCCCCGGATAGACCGTATAGCCAAGAAAAACCATAAACCAGAATAGAAGAGCTTGCCCCACCCATAAGTAAATATTTCATAGTAGCCTCATTAGACCGTACATCTCTCTTGGTATATCCAGATAATAGATAAGAACATAAACTGAAACATTCCAGAGCTACGAAGATAGTGACTAAATCATTAGCACCACATAAAACCATTCCCCCTAGAGCAGCTGTTAATAGGAATAACAGGAACTCTGTTATAGCCATTTCTGTACATTTGATGTACTCCACGGATAGAGGAATACATAGAGTTGAACATAGTAAAATGAGAAATCGAAAGATTTTGCTGAAATTGCTCGTTTGGAAATTACCCAAAAAGCTAATCATAGGTTCTTCTCTCCATCGAAATAATAAGACCGTTATGCTCATTACTAAACTTGTTAAAGAGATGAAATAGAACCAAGGTGTATCTTTTTGATCAGAGGTTAGATCGATCATCAGAAGAAGAATTAGGCCGAGAATTAGGATACATTCTGGGAAAATAGAACCTCCATGGAAGAGAAGCAAATGAAACTCTTTCATAAAAATGATCTCAGGGTATAATTGAAAATGAAGTTTTCATTTTGTACATGCCAGATCATGAATTAGTAACTTCATTCAATCTCCGAAAAAGTCTCAATCTTTTTCAACTTTCTATTCTTGGAATAGGAGATTTGCATAATCCTCATGAATAGGATCAAATCTTATCTCAGAATCTTATTCTTTATTAAGCAAGCCCCCCCCCCGAGAGGGCTTGGTTGATCTAGGATTTATGTTTCATCCTTGTTTTCTTTTATCTTTCGTTCGTTCCGATAGACATATTGATCAATTTCGAAGAAATATTTCTCTTTCGAATCGATCTATCTGTATAGATCAGATAGATCTATCCATATAGATAGATCTCGATCCTGTTCATAGATTAACGGAAATGTGCAAAAGCTCTATTGGCCTCTGCCATTCTATGAGTCTCTTCCTTCTTGCGTATAGCATTGCCATTCCCTCTGGCGGCATCCATTAATTCGTAACTCAATTTGAAAGCCATATTTCGACCCGGCGGACGTTTTCGAGATGCCCCTAATAACCAACGAATGGCAAGTGCTTTTCCTTGTGTAGATCTGATTTCAACGGGAACTTGATAAGTCGATCCACCTACACGTCTTGCTTTTACTGTTACATTGGGAGTTACTCCCCGTATCGCTTGGCGTAAAACAGATAGTGGATTTTTTTCTGTCTTTTGTTGAATATTTTTCATGGCTCGATAAAGAATTCGATAAGCCAATGATTTTTTTCCATGTCTAAGAATACGGTTAACCAACATGTTAACTAATCGATTCCGATAAATTGGATCGGATTTTGCAGTTTCTTTTTCTGCAGTACTTCGACGTGACATGAGTGTGAAAAGGGTTCAATAATCCATTTCATAAAGGCTAAAAATGAATCACTTATTTCGGCTTTTTGACTCCGTATTGTAGGGTGGATCTCTAAAGGTATGAAAGATCTCCCTCCAAACCGTACATACGACTTTCATCGAATACGGCTTTCCACATGATTATATAGGTAGATATGAGATCTATTCTTTATGTATATAATTCTGTTTACTCACTTTAAATTGAGTATCCGTTTCCTTCCTTTTTCTTGCTATGATTGGAAATCTCGTATTTTACATATCTGTACGATCAAGTCCTTAGGTTCCCAAAAGAGTGTAAAAAAAAAAAAAGTGTTTCAAATCATTGCTATTTGACTCGAACCTGTTCTAAAAAAGTCGAGGTATTTTGAATTGCTTGTTGACAAGTCGGGGAAAACTTATGAAATGATTTCAATATTGAACCTTAGACGTATAATAGTTCCAAATCTCTTTAGAAATAAGATCTTTTGTCCTATGGTAGCCTGCTCCAGTCCCCTTACAAAACTTTCGTTATTAGGTTAGCCATATACTTCACATGTTTCTAGCAATTAACATGGCATCATCATAAAATGATACAAGTCTTAGATAAGAATATACAACGCACTAGAACGCCCTTGTTGACGATCTTTTACTCCGACAGCATCTAGGGTTCCTCGAACAATGTGATATCTCACACCGGGTAAATCTTTCACCCTTCCCCCTCTTACTAATACTACAGAATGTTCTTGTAAATTATGGCCAATACCAGGTATATAAGCAGTGATTTCAAATCCAGAGGTTAATCGTACTCTGGCAACTTTGCGTAAGGCAGAGTTCGGTTTTTTGGGGGTGGTAGTGGAAAAGTTGACAGATAAGTTACCTTTACCGTCACTCTACAAAACCGTACATGAGATTTTCACCTCATACGGCTTCTCGTTCAATTCTTTTGAAGTAGGAGAAATTTGAAGTAGAAGAAATTGGATTCTTTTCGTTATCCGAGAATCTTCATATTCTCTTCCTTTATTATGTCCCAAGGAGTAACTAGAACGAATTCAGTCACGTTTTCATGTTCTAATCGAACACTTTCCATTTTTCTTTATGATCAAAGGATTGGTAACGAAGATTGTTCTTTCTACCAGAAATATGCAGATCAAATCACGATATTCTAAGAGGAATAAGAGATCCCTATTGATCGATTTGTTTTTGTCCTTCATTCCCCGAAAATTAGAAAGAACCCTTTCAAGTTTGAATTTGTTCATTTGAGATTCTCTTTTTTTTTTCAAGTATAGGTTCTATATTCTATAACTTGATCCATTTTCCCATTGAGCAAAGAATCCGAAACGAATAAGATTTCTTTTTCGGTCAAAAAGACTATGCAAAATCTTTTGGATTTCTTCTTTCTCTATTCCTGTGCTTGAAGAAATGGACAACCTTTTCTTTTGTATTAATCAATATTATTACATGCTAATTTCTTCTTGATATCTCAATATATCATTCCTCCAAATCAAATCACAAATTGGATTCAAAATTGACGGGTTAATGTGAGCTTATCCATGCGGTTATGCACTGTTCGAATAGGAATCAATTTGATGAAAGATCTTGGCTTTCGTGCTTTGGTTCGGTTGGCGTGGGTTGTCCGAGATCATTTC